CGAATAGGCATGAGTGATCAAATGGAATAAAGCAGCTCGATAAGAGCCTATCCCTGGGGCTAACATAATATAACCCAATTGAGACATTGTAGAATAGGCTAAACTTCTCTTAATATCTCTTTGAGCAAGAGCTAAAGTAGCTCCTAATAGTACCGTTATTACACCTATCAAAGAAATGAGATTCATTATGTAAGGTATGACTGTGAAAAGCGGAAGAAATCGAGCGACAAGAAAAATGCCTGCTGCTACCATAGTAGCAGCATGGATAAGAGCCGAAATAGGAGTAGGCCCCTCCATGGCATCAGGTAACCATACATGAAGGGGAAATTGTGCGGATTTAGCAACTGCACCGACGAATAATAGGGAGGCACACAGAGTAGCAAATAAAGAGTTGACCCCATTATTACGGATCAGGTTATTGAAGATTTCGAACAAATCTCGAAATTCGAAACTCCCTGTTATCCAATAAAAACCTAAGATTCCTAATAATAACCCAAAATCCCCTACACGATTAGTTACAAACGCTTTTTGACAAGCATTTGCGGCAGCCGGTCGTGTGAACCAAAAACCTATTAATAAATACGAACACATTCCCACTAGTTCCCAAAAAATATGAATTTGTATCAAATTGGAACTAGTAACTAATCCCAACATGGAAGTATTGGAAAAACTCATATAAGCAAAAAATCTCAAATATCCTTGATCATGAGACATATAATTGTCACTATAAATAAGAACCATAATTCCAACCGTAGTGATTAGTATTGACATAATAGAAGTAAGTGGATCGATCAAGTAGCCGAACTCTAAGGAAAAATCAGTATTGATGGTCCAAGACCATAGATGTTGATAGATAGAACTGCCATTTATCTGTTGAATAGACAGATCGGACGAAAAAACCATAACTATACTTAGCAATGAAACACTAGGAAAAGTCCACATACGACGCAATTTTTTTGTTGCGGTCGGAACAAGCAGAAGTCCCAACCCTATTGACATAGTAACTGGAAGTAGAGCGAAAGGTATGATCCATGCATATTGATATGTATGTTCCATAAGAAAATCAAACTTTATTTTTTTATTCTTATTAATTGTTTCCCATTCACCAGCCCTTATTTCTTCCGGAAGGAGCAATAATCAAATAAATCAAAAAAGAATCAAGATATACAAGATATAAAAGAACTCAAATATGATTTTTCATTCTTAATTATTCTGATTCTTTCCAAACTATTGAAAAAAAAAAAACAAAAAATTCAAATGAAGAAGTTACAATTCTTCAAATAACCAAGTTACTAGTTAAAAGCTACTACCTAGTTATTAACGAAGGTATTTATTAAGATAAAAAATATGAAATTTTCAATTATTCTACTATATACATATGATACGGTGATTTCTATCCATATTTATATCAATTATAGTAAGGAAAAAAGATGATACCAAAAATTCAAGTACTTTATTCTGATATGTATCGTAGGATCTGCCAATAACTCGATCCAATAAACCTAGTTTTTATTTAGTTTCTTCGGAGTCATTAACTAATTCTGGAATTGATTGGCTTCTAGTCCAATAAAACAAACTTATGTTTATGTGTTTATGAAAAATCCTAGAATACTTGTCACTTCGCATAGAACTAAAATGAGAAATTACTCAAATTCCCTTTATTTTATCAAGTAATGTATTGTTTAACGGATTAACTACTTTGGATTTAATTTCAATTTAAATTATGTGGACTCTATCTCCGAGCTTAATCAATTAATAGAAAAAGGTTCCATTCATTATTGGTTTCCTAAATTAGGAAGGGGTTCTTAAGCTTTTCGATTGATTAAATATAACATTTATAATATATATATATATTATCTAAATAGACTGAGATATGAATTGGAACCTTTTTAATTCTTATCAATGGCATCCGATTCAACGGTAGTAGATATCCCGCCCGTAGACATAGATTGAATAAAGATATGAAGCCCCCAATCAGTACAAATTATTCTTTCTTCGAACATTGGATGTAATGGAAATGTGAAAAAAAAATTCCCTTGAAAATCACATCGTTTTTTCTTTTTTCTTCTATTTCATTTCTTTTTTTATCCTTAATGATACCATATGCGATGCTCATCTATCTGTATCCATACTTTTCTATGTTATGAAGTAAGCATAAGTATCGGCTATGGAATAAAGATAGATAATGAATAGTTAATAGAAAGAACAATCTATTTTGAATTGAACAATAAATGTCTTTCACGTCCAACTATAAAAATGAGTGACCCTTTTATTTTGAAATGGCGGTTCCAAAGAAACGTACTTCTCTGTCAAAAAAGCATATTCGTAGAAATATTTGGAAAGGAAGGGGATATCAGGCCGCGGCAAAAGCTTTATCTTTAGCTAAATCTATTTCTACCGGGCATTCAAAAAGTTTTTTTGTGCGACAAACAAGTAATAAAGCCTTGGAATGATCTGAATCTGAATCAGCATGACTCGATGAATTGGATGATTCAATTTATAAGATGAAGAATTCACATTAACTAATGTTTTGAACTCATCAATATGAGATCGAACTAGCAGTTGTGGTATGTAGAATACAAATTATTCTGTATACTAGGTTCTAAAAATGATTTCTTTTTTTGTTTGAAAAAAAAAAAAGAAAGAAGTAGTTAGACACAAAATACAAGGTTTCACCTTTCATTGATTGGTTTTTATAATTCGCGAGATGGGGATTGTAACTTTCCCCATCGATTCATTTTTCACAATAACAAAACTCTTACTTTTTTTTCTTAGGAAGGGATTGGCTTATTGGATTATGTATCTCCAATAGTTATACATCATTAAGATTTTTGGAAAATCTGAAACAAGTATGAACGAGGTTAGAGCCCCCTTTTTGTTCCAAAGTAAGGCGGGCATAAGATTCATAGTCAAAGTCAATGGATTATTGAAACTAATTGATTAAAATATACACTTTAAAACTTTGATTTGTAGCTCTCTGAATCACTACATATCTACAAGGACTCCCTCTTATTTCGAAGAGAAAAAAAAAAAATAAGAAAACTGCCAGGATCCCATTTAGATCAATATTTATGTACTAAAGAATGAGTCAATCTTACGTAATCCAACCCCAATGGATCCTATCCCATGTTTGAGCTGGAGGATCGATCAATCGATATATCTAGATCTAATATCTAAATTATTTTATCTATTAATATTAGATTTCAAATCTATATATAAAGAGATCTTATCAGTTTCATTTTGATTTTCTAAGTTTTCTAAGTTAAAGTACATAAAGTACATTACAGTAGAATTCCAATAAAGATTGAAACTCTTTTGTTATACGATATGCCCGGTCCAATACCTAATGGGTTTGGTAAATCCTCACACAAATTATGTTATGTATACAACGAAGATCCCAATCATTAATACATCTTTGATACCAAACTATCCAAATTTTTATAGAAATCCTTTGGATGTAGTGATGAAGTTGGGATATATAAAAAATATTGTTTTATTTTGTTCATTGAAAAATGAATCTTTTTCGTTTCGGATCTATCAAATCAGATAAATGAGAAATGAATCGTCAAAAAATGAGAAAAAAAATTCTTAGTTCTATACCCGGACTCCGGGTATAAACGTCTAGTTCCAACTATTCCAGAAGAACTTATAATATGGAAAAGCCTGCTGTTTAAAATGACCTCCTGCCACGATACTAAGGATTATTGAGCGTTTAAATATTTATTTGAACGGGTCTTTATTCATCGATTCTAACATTTCCTAAAAGAGATTGCATTAAATCCCTCAATCTCGACGATTGAACATCATATGGACTATGATTATTTCGATGAAGCCGCCATGGTGAAATTGGTAGACACGCTGCTCTTAGGAAGCAGTGCTAGAGCATCTCGGTTCGAGTCCGAGTGGCGGCATCCTCTAAAAAAGGCACAATAGATCCTATAATGAATTCAATTCCGGATTTCCATTCCGTAATTGAGGATACCCCCCCCTAAAAAAAAATTATGATATTTGCCACTTTAGAACATATATTAACTCACATCTCTTTTTCTATCATTTCAATTGTTATTACGATTCATTTGATGACCTTATTAGTCCATCAAACCGTAGTACTATTTGATTTGTCAGAAAAAGCCATGATGGCTACCTTTTTCTGTATAACAGGATTATTAGTTACTCGTTGGATTTATTCGAGACATTTGCCGTTAAGCGATTTATATGAATCTTTAATGTTTCTTTCGTGGAGTTTCTCCATTATTCATATGTTTCCTAAAAGACGGAACCAGAAAAGTTATTTAAGCGCAATAACCGCGCCAAGTGCTATTTTTACCCAAGGCTTTGCCACTTCGGGTCTTTCAACCGAAATGCATCAATCTGCAATATTAGTACCTGCTCTACAATCCCAGTGGTTAATGATGCACGTAAGTATGATGTTATTGAGTTATGCAGCTCTTTTATGTGGATCGTTATTATCCGTAGCTCTTTTAGTCATTACATTTCGAAAAAACCTAGATATTCCTCGCAAAAGCAATCATTTATTAATTGGGTCATTTTCCTTTGTGAATGAAAAAAGAAGTGTTTTACAAAACACTTCTTTTCTTTCATTTATAAATTATCACAGGTATCAATTAACTCAACAACTAGATCAGTGTAGTTATCGTGTCATTAGTCTAGGGTTTACTTTTTTAACCATAGGTATTCTTTCGGGAGCAGTATGGGCTAATGAGGCATGGGGGTCTTATTGGAATTGGGACCCCAAGGAAACTTGGGCATTTATTACTTGGACCATATTCGCGATTTATTTACATAGTAGAACAAATCAGAGCTTTCAGGGTGTGGATTCGGCAATTGTGGCTTCTATAGGATTTCTTATAATTTGGATATGTTATTTTGGGGTCAATCTATTAGGAATAGGACTACATAGTTATGGTTCATTCACATTAACAACTAATTGAAGAAAGGGCCTGAAGAATACATAGGAACATCGTCCCGTATATTATATA